TCAACCGATTCTATTAACTCGAATATAAACAGTACGCAACTAACAAGTGTGGAACAAATAAATAGAGTTTATTGTTATAATATATTGACAAAAAATGTTATATTTTGATAGAATTGAAACACGCAACAACGTTTTATTTTGATTACTATGCTAGTTCTAACGATTTCTTACTGACGAGCCATAGCAATTGCACCTATCAAAGCAACTAAAAGAATTATGGAAATAAGTTCAAATGGAAGGAAAAAATCTGTTGATAAATGAATCCCAATTTGTTGACTATTACTTAAAAAATCTTGTTCTATAATCTGGTTTGATCTTGTAGTCCAAATAATACCGTACCATGACGTATCTGTAATAATAGTAATTAGTGAAGCAAAAATACTTGCACAAACCATCGCAGTAACCCCATCCCCAACGGTCCAAAGAGTAAAATCGTTGTACGATGCTGAACCATTCATAAACATCACAGCAAATATGATTAAAACATTTATAGCTCCCACGTAAATAAGGAGCTGTGCGGCAGCTATAAAATGGGAGTTTGATGAAATATATAATAAAGATATACAAACAAGAACCAATCCCAATGAAAAGGCAGAATAAATTGTATTAGTAAGTAATACCACCCCTAAACCTCCTAATATAAGAACCAATCCTAGAAAGACTAAAAGAAAATCATGTATTGGTCCGGATAAATCCATTTTATGTAAAATAAGAAATAAATAAAAAATCTTTCATGATCTTATTGACCTGACCAGGAAATGGACCCTATTTTTTTATGATATGTTTTTATGAATTTAATTCTAAATGCTAAGAAATTATAATGAGTGTGGATTGATGTGTATCCAATAATTGAATCAATCTCGTTTTTTATCAGAATAATAAATTTAAAATGGGAGTTTGAACAAGCTATATATGTTCAAAAAATTACTGATAGATGATATATCACTCGATTTTAACTCCAAATGACGCCTCGATTCTCATCAACTAATTTATAGTTGGGATTTCTATTGTAGTTATTGACCACGGAAAAATAAAATTAAAATTTGCAAATCATGGGGTTGACGCATTTTTTCTTTGAGGCGAATTCAAAATTGTTCGAATTGTGTAATCGTCAATTACTGGCATTGGTAAACGACCCAAAGCTATTTGATTATAATTCAATTCGTGACGATCATAAGTAGAAAGTTCATATTCTTCAGTCATTGATAAACAATTTGTTGGACAATACTCAACGCAATTACCACAAAAAATACAGATTCCGAAATCAATACTGTAATTAAGCAATCGTTTCTTTCTAATATTCGTTTCCAATTTCCAATCCACAACAGGTAAATCTATAGGACATACACGAACACATACTTCACAAGCAATGCATTTATCAAATTCAAAGTGGATTCGACCGCGGAAACGTTCCGATGTGATTAATTTTTCATAAGGATATTGAATAGTTACAGGTAAACGATTTGCGTGCGATAAGGTAATCATAAAACTTTGACCAATGTACCTTGCAGCTCGGACTGTTTGTTGACCATAATTCAGGAACCCGGTTACCATAGGGAACATATCGTGAATATCTAGAATTTTTTTTTTTCTTGTTTGGGACAGGTCGTGATAGTGTATTTACAGTGCAAGGAGTTGGGAAGAAGTTATTAATAATAGATTACCTAGAGAAATAGGTAAAAGAAATTTCCATCCAAGGTTTAATAATTGGTCCATTCTTAACCTCGGTAAAGTCCATCTTGTTGTGATAGGAATAAACAAGAACAAATATGTTTTAGCTAATGTAATAAAGAGAAAAATTGTGGTTCCAAAGACGCCACCTACTTTATTTATTTCAAATAGTTCAGGAATAAACATGTACGGAATAGAGAGATTCCACCCACCCAAGTAAAGAACTGTTACAAACAATGAAGAAACTAGTAGATTTAGATAAGAAGCAACATAAAATAAACCAAATTTTATACCTGAATATTCAGTTTGATAACCCGCTACTAATTCTTCCTCTGCTTCTGGTAAGTCAAAGGGTAATCTCTCACATTCTGCTAGGGAGGAAATTATAAAAATGATAAACCCGATAGGTTGACGCCACAAATTCCATCCCCAAAACCCATATTTTGCCTGTGCCTCAACTATATCAACTGTACTTGAACTGTTAGATAATTATAGTCGGTGATAACATCACTGTTCCCATCGCTATTACAGAACCGTACATGAGATTTTCACCTCATACGGCTCCTCCAGGACCACAAAGAAATCTAAGGACCGGATCGGCATTCTTTATGGCGATATGTTCTAGATCGAGTAAAAATCTATTGAGAGGTCCCGAATTAGACCAATGGAATTCTGTTTGCTATAATAAAAAAAGTACTTCTGAATTGATCTCATCCTTTAATAATTTATAATGTTTTTTTGAGTAATAACTTAAACCTTCAATAAAATACTCCTTCTATAAATATTCATAGATAGTGGATTCAAAAAAAGTAAAGGATTATTTCGTTCTTGATAGTAATTTCTTTAATCGGTGGATAGGAGCATACTCTGGATCGGAATCATGGGGAGTACTACCTGATCATTTCTACTAATGTAAAGCCCCAATTAGTCTTCCTTTTATGTGGAAACGGCCCTTTGTATAATTTATATAATCTCTATTACTAATCCCTTGTGTAATTTGGTGTTTCTAACCATCCACTCATTTTTGCCCAATCGCCTGTTATGGTAGTCGGGTAATATAGCCAAACGCTAATGAAAACCCCATACAGTTGATCTTGTGAACCCGTTTCAAGCCATGATGCCCAACCAACCAATCTTGGGGTAAACAGTCTCGACTGCTTATATTTACTTTTGCTTAATCCTGGTACAGAGGAAATGAGGCTCGACTTCTTACTGCGAACTTATAAGCTGTTTTTTTTCACTCATAGAACTATCTGATTTAGTTCATCAACACTAACGATGAACAAAAAACGGAGACTATCTATTCAACTCTTTCCGCGAAAGAACGGAAATAGTCAAAAGTTTATGTCTCAACGAATCACACGTAGAGATATTGATAACACACATAGAGTTAATGGTATTTCATAACTAATGGATTGAGCAGCTGCTCGTAAACCACCTAAAAAGGAATATTTATTGTTTGATCCATATCCTGATATAAGAAGTCCGATAGGAGCAATACTTGAAATAGCGATCCATAAAAAAACCCCGATATTGAGATCAGCTAGGATAAGATGATAACCAAAAGGAATTACTGAATAACTTAGTAAAATTGATATGACCGCTACCGATGGTCCGATACTGAATAAACCACTATCTCCTCTAGATGGAATAATATTTTCTTTAACAAGTAGTTTTGTCCCATCTGCTAGAGCTTGGAGAATTCCTAAAGGGCCGGCATATTCAGGTCCAATACGTTGTTGTATCCCTGCGGATAGTTCTCTTTCTAACCACACAATTACTAGTACACCTATTGTGATTCCCAATACAAGAGTCAAAATAGGGATAAGCATCCATATGATCCCATAGATCTCCTCCAATCTGTAAAAAGAATTGATATCTTGTATTTCTGTTCTATCAATTAGCATTTCAACGGTCAACTTCTCCCATAATGATATCTATACTACCTAGTATCGTCATAATATCAGCCAATTTCATTCTTTTAACTAACTGAGGAAGAATTTGCAAATTGATAAAACCTGGCGGTCGTATTTTCCATCGCCAAGGAAAAACACTTTGATCTCCTATCAAAAAAATGCCCAACTCTCCCTTTGGTGCTTCGATTCTTGCATAAAGTTCTTGTTTCGACAATTCAAAAGTGGGCGAAGGTTTTTTACTAATGAATCGATATTCAAAATCATTCCATTTTGGATCCCTTACTATATCAAAGCATCGGTTTTCTAAATTCTCATATGGCCCTCCTGGAATTCCTTCCAGAGCCTGTTGAATAATTTTTATAGATTCCGTCATTTCGCTGATTCGTACTAAATAACGAGCTAATGAATCTCCTTCTTTTTGCCATTTGATTTCCCAATTAAATTCGTCATAACACTCATAATGATCAACTTTACGAAGATCCCACTTTATTCCGGAAGCTCGTAGCATTGGTCCTGATAAACCCCAATTTATTGCTTCCTCTTCGCTAATAATCCCTACTCCCTCAACTCGGTCTAAAAAAATAGTATTTCGTGTAATAAGGTTTTGATATTCAGCAACCCCTGTTAAAAAATAATCACAGAAATCTAAACATTTATCTATCCAGCCATGGGGTAGATCAACAGCGACTCCTCCGATACGAAAATAATTATGCATCATTCTCATACCAGTGGCAGCTTCGAATAGATCATATACTAATTCTCTTTCTTTGAAAATATAGAAGAAAGGGGTTTGTGCCCCAATATCGGCCATAAAAGGGCCGAGCCATAACAAATGAGAAGCTATACGACTCAACTCCAACATAATTACTCTTATATAGCTGGCTCTTTTCGGTACTTGAATATTTCCTAACTGCTCTGGGGCATTTACGGTTATCGCTTCTGTGAACATAGTAGCTAAATAATCCCACCTTGTTACATAAGGCAAATATTGTATAATTGTTCGGTTTTCTGCTATTTTTTCCATTCCTCTGTGTAAATAACCCAATATTGGTTCACAGTCAATAACATCTTCACCATCTAGAGTAATGATGAGTCGAAGAACACCATGCATTGATGGGTGCTGAGGACCCATATTTACTATCATGAGGTCTTTTTTTGTAGCTGGTACATTCATAGGTTTTTCCCCGATTGATTCTTCCATGAATTGCCGAAAATAATCAAAATTCAAGATCTAACAAATCAAATAATTAAAGTTCTTTAAAATTTAAATTAGTGAGTTTTTGGCTCACGAATTTCCAACCGACCAATTAATTCTTTATAACGTACTCTATTTTTCTTTGACAAATAAGCTAGTAATCGTTGACGTTTTCCCAGAATTTTACGTAAACCTCTCTGAGATAAATAGTCTTTTCTGTGCAATTCCAAATGTGAAGTAAGTCGTCGTATCTTATTAGTGAAACTTAATACTTGAAATTCAACAGACCCCGGGTTTTCTTCTTTTTTTTCTTGGAAAAAAACTGAAATGAATGCATTTTTGACCATAAAACGTAAATTGCTCCCCCTTTTATTGTTTAAAGATATTTTTTTATTGTTAATTTTACTGATCAGAAATAATAAATAAGAATAATGTTAACCATTTGACTAAATTATCTACCTTTAATTTTCTCAAAAAAATGAGTCACTGATGAATCCAATTTGAAATTGGAATAGAAAAGTTAGATTCCGTTGATTTTTTTATTTATAGATCAAATTATCATGGAATGTAAGATACTACATGTATGTATTAGTTTGCTTTGAAATATTAGATATGTTACCTGATATCTAGCAAAAATTTATCGTCGTCTATTTTAAAATTGTGGATAGTGTGGATACATATGTAGCCTTAACACACTGAAACTACTGCTATTAGTGGTATCAAACCAATAGCGATTCATACAAGCTAAATCTTCTAATCGATAAGTGGGCCACAGAAAGCACTTTAATTTTATTAATTTATTTTTATCTATACCAAGATTTGGACTTGTATCCAAAAATTTAACACAGTTTTTTACGTTCTTTCCATCCCAAAGTATGGGATTTCGACGCGCACCCTTCCCTTTTCTTGAATTGAATGAAATTACAATTCTAAATTCTCTCCGACGTCTCGGTGATAAAATATTTTCGGGAACGAGCAAAGCATAATAGTTTTTATCTCTATTTCCAGTTAGTTTTTGATGTCTTGTAAGGGATTTATAAAAATTCTTTTTATCACCATATCTTTGATTAATGCGATCTTTATTCTTATGAACCAATGAAATACTTATGCTTTGATATCTAATAAATTTTCCATTAGTTTTCACAGACAGACGAACCGGTTCGATGCTAACCCCCCCCCCTTTCACCAATTCGGGAATATGGACATCCTTGTGACTCAGCATTATATTGAAAATCATTTCGCCTCGTTGGAGAGAGGATATAAAAACTTTTCGCGGGCTTCTCAGTCTAAGCAGGAGACAATATACCTTGATATTATTGATTAGTTGTTGATTAAAAAAATAATCACTTCTAAAAAGCAAATGATTTTTTAGTAAAAAATCGAATTCTGTTTCTGTAGCGCTTGTGTTTTGCTTTTTCTTTGTATGGTTTTTGATGACTGATCCCGCATAATCTTCTTCAATATATTTTTTTTCATTAATGTTTTTATTTGGACTAATCGGTGCATTTCCCTGAAAAAAAGAAAAAAGTAATTTTATGGGTATGACCCAGGGTTTTATTTTATATGAATTATAAAGTAACATAACTTCTGGGAAGAACCAAAGTTCAAAATCGGATATGGCCTTGCTTTGTATTTCTTCATTCATTCCCATCCAAGCAAATTGTTTTTTATTGAAGGGGTTGATGTCTTCATCAATTGTGAGATAAAAAGGATATTTCTTATACATTTTATCAACTTTTTGATTGTGACTAGTCTGTTTATTACTGGTGCTATGGATCCAAGCCTCACTATTGAGCTTCTTTCTAACACTAAAATGGATAATTTTCCAATCTGCATATTTTCTATCCGGATTTTTAGCCATAATAGTATCTTTTCCTAGATAATTCTTGATAAGTATAATTGCCAGCCCATCAAATAATTTTTTTTTATCTATGTTGTAATTATAAGAAATCTCTTCAGTATTGTTTACGTGTAATGATGATACATAACTATAGGAGTTCCTCTTAGCTTCAGAATTAATAGATTTAGATGAGAAGAGGTCATATTCAGAGTGTCTTTTAAAATTTTCTTTTTTCTTTTTAAATAGAGAATAAGTTTCTTTTTCATATGAATACCGTTTGTTTAAATCTTTTTGGGGGGCTTGATTAACTCTATTTTGCCATTTTTGGGCTACTAATTTAGACCATTGAATTTTAGATAAATTATATTGATAATGAACCCGTAACCAATTTTTCCATTGATTCAGTCTAGAATTACGAAGTTTTTTATTTTTTAATTCGGAACTCAATATTCCTTGTGTTCTAAAATATCCCGTTAGTTCGTTTTTCTTTAAAACAGGTGTTCCGTGATATTGAAGAACAGATCTTAAGTTAATAACGTGGGTTTTTGATAATTTGTAAAATACATATGCTTGTGACAAAGAAGGTAAGTTCTTTGGATATTTATTAATATTACTATTAGAAAGTGACTTTATAAAGTGAATTTTTTTGTGTTTTTTTTTATCAATTCTTTCGGGATTTGCTTTAATATAAATAGTGTAAATGTCTTTTTTAACTTTTTTTGTTGTTGATTCAAGAAAAACTTGTGTGTCGATCCGAAGAATATTAATCATACCTAAGAAGTATATCCTTTGAAAGAAAAATTTTATAAAAAAATGTGATTTATGGATTAATCTAATCTTTATTCTTTTTAACACCTGCAAAAAAAATATATAGGATT